AATCCCCATCTTCCCATCTTTATAGATGGGGATTAGGTATCCCTACTTGAATAGCAGATATTTATTTACGGAGCTGGTTTATTTAGGGTTATTATTGATAGGATAGATCTAGCATATTTATTGTTTGGGAGTTGTTGTTATGTACATAACAGGTCTGAATCTGGGAAATTGTGTGTAGCTGGCCCATTTATCTTTAATCTACATTTTTGGGGGCATGTCACTTTATAAAAAGTTGATATTCAGTAGAATGCTAGATTGGGTTATGGGCATGACTGCGATTATCTAATTTCACTGTTGGTTGATTTTACTTTGCTAGTTGTTTGCATCAATCGAAGGAGTAATCCATAATAGGTTTTGGTTGACATTGAGATGGTCTTTAAACCTAGGGGAACTTTTGTATTTGTTTGAGTGTCCTTTACATAAATAATTGTTGCCATTACTGGCATAAATCTAACTATAGACTAGGTGGTGTTCCAACGTGTCGTTCTTGTACTATTGTGTGGATACCTACATGGGTGGTAATGGTAATATTATGATTTCCATTAAACATAATCATTTATCTTTAATCTACATGTTTGGGGGCATGTCACTTTATAAAAAGTTGATATTCAGTAGAATGCTAGATTTTGTTATGGGCATGACTGGGATTATGGAATTTCACTTTTGGTTGATTTTACTTGGCTAGTTTTGTGCATCAATCGAAGGAGTAATCCATAATGTGTTTTGGTTGACATTGAGATGGTCTTTAAACCTAGGGGAACTTTTGTATTTGTTTGAGTGTCCTTTACATAAATAATTGTTGCCATTACTGGCATAAATCTAACTATAGACTAGGTGGTGTTCCAACGTGTCGTTCTTGTACTATTGTGTGGATACCTACATGGGTGGTAATGGTAATATTATGATTTCCATTAAACATAATACGGATCTGGTTTAAAGACTATGTCTCTTAATAAATCTAGCATATATAATTATTTGTATTTGGGCTTAATTTAGGGTTGTTATATTTAAATTTAGAATTTAAGATGATGTATTTAATTTGTTTATACTTAATTTGTGTTTTTAGGGTTTATATATTTTTATTAATAGTTATTCAGTACAATGCTAGATTAGGTTATTTTAATTGTTGCTATTATTTGATTTCGTTGTTAACTTGAGTTTATTTTATTCTTTATTTATTGGGGTAGCAGGAGTTTAGTTGTTGGGTTGATTTATATATTTTATATAGGGGGGTCGGCACGTATTTAATTATGGTATAGTTGGGTTTAACTGGGTTTTAAAGTGATTAAGTGTTTATATATATATATTGGAAAATATGTGTATATATTGATTTATATTTATTTTTACTAATTTGGTTTAAAGACTATGCCCTTGATAAGAGATCTAGCAAATCTATTGTTTGGGTTTTTGCATTTTAGGCATAACAAGTCTGAATCTGGGAGAGTGTGTGTAGCTGGCCCATTTATCTTCAATCTACATTTTTGGGGGCATGTCACTTTATAAAAAGTTGATATTCAGTAGAATGCTAGATTGGGTTATGGGCATGACTGCAATTATCTAATTTCACTGCTGGTTGGTTTTACTTTAGTTGTTTGCATCAATCGAAGGAGTAATCCATAATAGGTTTTGGTTGACATTGAGATGGTCTTTAAACCTAGGGGAACTTTTGTATTTGTTTGAGTGTCCTTTACATAAATAATTGTTGCCATTACTGGCATAAATCTAACTATAGACTAGGTGGTGTTCCAACGTGTCGTTCTTGTACTATTGTGTGGATACCTACATGGGTGGTAATGGTAATATTATGATTTCCATTAAACATAATATGGATCTGGTTTAAAGACTATGCCCTTGATAAAAGATCTAGCAAATCTATTGTTTGGGTTTTTGCATTTTAGGCATAACAAGTCTGAATCTGGGAGAGTGTGTGTAGCCGGCCCATTTATCTTCAATCTACATTTTTGGGGGCATGTCACTTTATAAAAAGTTGATATTCAGTAGGATGCTAGATTGGGTTATGGGCATGACTGCAATTATCTAATTATTAATCTTGTTAAGAATATGTTATTAAAATATATTATGTATTTAATTTATTTTTTTTTGTGAAATTCTTTTTTTGTGGAACCATTCTTTTATTTTTGAATTTTTGTGGGTTTTGTTATTAATTTTTTTGAATTGGTTATATTTATGGTTTTGTGAAGTTATTTATTTTTATTGGGATTTGTTGATTTGGGCGGAGAGTAGTTTTGTGCACTAATCTGTGCACGGGTAATTAAATTTGATTTTAAGTTTTGTGGTTTTTGATTTTAAATTTTGCCTAGTGTAATGTAGTTCTGTGTACTAATCTGTGCATGGGTAATTAATTTTGATTTTTTAATTTGTGGTTTTTGATTTTAAATTTTGCCGAGGGGAGAGTAGTTCTGTGTATTAATCTGTGCACGGATAATTAATTTTGATTTTTTAATTTGTGGTTTTTGATTTTAAATTTTGCCGAGTGGAGAGTGGTTCTGTGTACTAATCTGTGCACGGATAATTAATTTTGATTTTTCAATTTGTGGTTTTTGATTTTAAATTTTGCCGAGTGGAGAGTGGTTCTGTGTACTAATCTGTGCACAGGTAATTAATTTTTGATTTTTTAATTTTTGATTTTTTAATTTTTAATTTTTTAATTTTTAATTTTTAATTTTTAATTTTTAATTTTTGATTTTTTAATTTTTTGATTTTTTAATTTTTAATTTTTAATTTTTAATTTTTAATTTTTAATTTTTTGTGGTTCTGTAAAATTATAATTTGAAAAATTTTCGTATGAAATTAAAAAATTTATTTTTTTGTTTTTGAAAATATTTTTATTTTTTTTTATGCATGGAGATTTTTTGATGAAAATTTTACTTTTAGGGGCAAAATTGATTTCGTCCTAATTACTGATAAATACATACTTTGTATGTGTTTATTCTTAATAAAATACCTTTGGGTTAAACACCGGGGGGGCTCCCTAGAGACTATTTAGGTTGGGGGAAGGGGCTAGACAGGGAGGACAGGGAGATTACAGGATGAGGAAGAGACAAGGGGATATATACATATGGGAGTATTTAGGGGATATTAAAGGGTTATCACAGTCATTATGTGGGTGGAGAGAACAAGGATAAGGGATAGGAACAAATAAAGAATAAAATAAAGGGGAGCAGTAACTGATTTGGAGCGATACGCATAAGGAGCCATCAACGGGGGTAGGAACCAGTAAGGGACTATGTGAAGGATACTAAACGCAGGGGGATATAGTATGTAACCAACCATGTAAGGGTACACTATTGGTAGCTGGGGTAGGATATGCAGTGCACATATGGAAATGATTTATAGGCGTAGACCGGGGTTATCTAGGGGACGGAGAGGGGAGAGGGCTAGAGTCAACTTAGTTCCGCGTTATTAACTGTTAATTGTTTATTAAGATTGATTCTGTCTTTGTTAATTTTTATTGATTAGCTATAATTTAGATAATGTTAAATATAAGTTTTTGCGGGGTAATATTGATATTTTTTCTAAATGATTAAATTTTAATTTTTGTTTGTAGTTTTTTATTTTGGATAATTACGTAGTCGTAGATTCAGTTAATTATTTTAGGACTGTTTAAGGTTGTGCCAGCATACGCGGTTACACAATTAGTTCAAGTTAATTTTTTTGGTTATGTATTTATTAGTATTTATTGGGGATTAATTTAAAAGTATTAAGTGAAATTTTTGTTTTATTTAAATATTCTCTAGGTGTAATATAAATATGAAATTTAGGTTTTAAACTAGGATTAGATACCCTATTATTCTAAATGTAAATTTTTTACCACAGTATTAATAGTTATGATCTTTAAATTGAAAGAATTTGGCGGTAACTTAGTCTTTTCAGAGGAATCTGTCCTGTAATTGATGATCCACGTGGGATTTAACTTTAGTTTTTTGTTTGTATATCTCTGTCATTGAATGTTTTATTAGGATATCTTCTTTAATTATTAATTTAATTAATGTCAGGTCAAGGTGCAGCTATATTAAAGGTTGAGATGGATTACATTTAATGTTAATTTATTGGATTATTGTTATTGTAATATTTATATGAAAAAGGATTTGAAGGTAATTTTTATTATTTTATTATAATGATTTAAGCTCTAGGTTATGCACACATCGCCCGTCGCTCTCATTTATAAGGTGGGATAAGTCGTAACAAAGTAATTTTACCGGAAGGTGAGGTTGGAATTAAACAAGTTAAATTCTAGGAATAATTATTATTTACATTAATGATTTGATTGTGCAATTCGGTCTAACTTGAATTTTATTTTTATATTGTTTATTTTTTTATTATTATTTATTTTTATAAAAATAATTTGTTTATTAGTAATTTTTATTGAAATTTTTATTTTTAACTATAGTTCATTTTACTGTGAAGGTTATTTATTAATATAGTATAAGCATACTTTTTTTGTAGTACCTTTTGTATCAGGGTTTATTAATTTACAATTAATTATTATTAGTTTTCCCGAAATTAAAAGAGTTATAAAGTTATTTATGATAGTTTACGTTTTATAGTAATTTTTAATATCTTTATAGTGGTTATATGCTATTCAATTTTAAATATCTGGTTATTTAATAAATTAATTTAATTAAGGTTATTACAGGGCTGTTTTATAAATTTATTTTTTGCAGTTGTAATTACTAAAATTGTAGGGGATAAGCTCTGCAGTTATTTTATAACTTTATTTTGTAAAAATGTTTGTAGGCTTGACAACAGTCATCATTTATTTCGTTACAGTTAATCTTGTTTTTGTATTTATTTATTTTGAGTTTAGATTTTTATTAAATTGTTTTATTTATTTGTTTATTATAAGTAATAATGATAAAATTAGTAGTTTTGGAATTTTAAGTATAGGAATTCGGCAAATTTAATGTTCGCCTGTTTAACAAAAACATGTCCTTTAGATTTATTAATTTAAGGTCTGACCTGCCCGGTGATTTTTTTAACGGCCGCAGTATTCTGACTGTGCGAAGGTAGCATAATCATTTGTCTTTTAATTGAAGGCTAGTATGAATGGTTGGACGAATTATTAACTTTCTTTATTTGAATTTTATGAATTTTATTTTTGAGTTAAAAAGCTTAAATTTGATTATAGGACGAGAAGACCCTATAGAATTTTATTAAGGTTATATATTTATTGGTTTGGGTTTAATGTGTTATTAGGTGTATAATTTTAATTTTGTTGGGGCGACAGTGAAATTTAATTAACTTTCATTTTTAATTTTTTCATTAATTAATGTTTATTTTGATCCTTTATTATAGATTATAAGATTAAATTACCTTAGGGATAACAGCGTAATTTTTTCGGAGAGTTCTTATCGATGAATAGAGTTTGCGACCTCGATGTTGGATTAAAGTTAGTTCTGGGTGTAGGGGCTTATGAACTGAGTCTGTTCGACTTTTAAATCTTTACATGATCTGAGTTCAGACCGGCGTGAGCCAGGTTGGTTTCTATCCATAATGGAGATATTTATATTTTAGTACGAAAGGACCAATTATAAGTAATATTTATATATGATTGACTACTATTAATTTACTATTTTGGCAGATTTGAGTGCGATAAATTTAGAATTTATAAATGTAATTACTTTACAAATAGTAATTTTTTTGATTAGTTATTTGGTTATAATTATTTGTGTTTTAGTGGCTGTTGCTTTTGTTACTTTACTTGAGCGTAAGGTTTTAGGTTATATTCAGTTGCGAAAGGGTCCTAATAAAGTAGGTTTAATGGGTTTGTTGCAGCCTTTTTCTGATGGTATTAAATTATTTTTTAGGGAACAAACTTATCCTTATATATCTAATTTTATTCTTTATTATATTTCACCTATTTTTATGTTGGTTTTATCTTTTTTATTATGGGTGTTATTTCCTTATATGGTTAATGTTTATAATTTCAATTTTGGGGTTTTATTTTTTTTATGTTCAACTGGGTTGGGCGTTTATGGGGTTATGCTATCTGGGTGATCTTCTAATTCTAAGTATGCTATATTGGGGGGTTATCGTGCTTTGGCCCAAACTATTTCTTATGAAGTTAGAATAGCTATAATTATATTATGTTTTGTTATTTTTATTTTTAGATATAATTTTATTGATTTTAAAATTTATCAGAGAGATATTTGGTTTGTGTTTTATTCTTTACCTTTATTATTTTGTTGATTATCTTCTTGTTTGGCTGAGACTAATCGTGCTCCCTTTGATTTTGCTGAAGGGGAAAGAGAGCTGGTTAGAGGCTTTAATGTTGAATATAGTGGTGGGGGATTTGCTTTTATTTTTCTCTCAGAATATATGAATATTATTTTTATAAGAATGTTAACTGTTATTATTTTTTTTGGTTGTGATTATGATTCTATTTTTTTTTATTTGAGGATTGTTTTTATTATTTTTTGGTTTATTTGGGTTCGGGCTTCTTTACCTCGATTTCGTTATGATAAATTAATATATTTGACTTGAAAGGTATTTTTACCTGTGGCTATAAATTATTTCATTTTCTTTTCTTTGTTCCTATCCCTTATGGTTTTAGATTTATAATTCATTGATTTAAGTGGTAAGTTATTAATGGAATTTAACCATTATGCACTACTTTCAAGGTAGATACTTATCTAAAGTTTAATAACTATCTGTTAATTTTATCTCATAGTTTTAGTATTAGGGGGTTTATTATGAAATACATGAAATAGATTACTGTTAATATTTGTCCTGTTGTAATGAAGGGTTCTTCTGCTGGTCGTGCCCCGATCCATGTTAGTAGTAATATAGTTACTACAAATGATCAGAATAGTATTTTATTTACTGGATAGAATGCTATACTTTGAAATTTTCTTTTGTTTGTGATAGGTAGTATGATGATAACAGCAATTGATAAGATTATTGCTACCACCCCTCCTAATTTATTTGGGATTGATCGTAGAATAGCATAGGCAAATAGAAAATATCATTCGGGTTGGATATGGACTGGGGTTACTATTGGGTTTGCAGGGATAAAATTTTCAGGATCCCCTAATAGTCGTGGTTCTAGAAGTACTAATAATGAGAATAGTGTTAATGTAATTGTTATTCCTAATAGGTCTTTAATTGAAAAGTAAGGGTGGAATGGTACTTTATCATAATTTGAATTGATTCCTAGGGGGTTATTTCTTCCTGTTTGGTGTAAGAATAATAAATGTAGTATTACTGTTGCAGAGATAATAAATGGTAAAAGAAAATGTAGTGTAAAGAATCGTGTTAGTGTTGCGTTATTAACTCTGAATCCCCCTCATAATCATTTTACAATGTCTTCTCCTAAGTAAGGGATTGCTGATAATAAATTAGTAATTACTGTAGCTCCTCATAAAGATATCTGTCCCCATGGTAAAACATACCCTAAGAATGCTGTTGCTATGACTATAAATAGTAGAATTACTCCAATATTTCATGTTTCTATTAGTTTATAAGATCCGTAGTACATTCCTCGTCCTACATGTAAGTATAAACAGATAAAGAAAAGTGAAGCACCATTTGCATGTGTATTTCGTATTAATCATCCATTGTTCACGTCACGGCAAATATGGATAACTCTGTTGAAGGCTAATTCTACATTAGCTGTATAATGTATGGCTAAGAAAATTCCTGTTACTATTTGAATTAGTAAACATATGCCTAATAGAGACCCGAAATTTCACCATAATGAAATATTTGATGGGGAAGGTAAATCAATTAGGGACCCATTAATGATTTTTATTAGTGGGTTGGTTTTTCGTAGTGGTTTATTCATTAGTATTTTATACGTAGCGGGCCTTCCGAGATATTTACAATGAAGGATACTGTGATTATAGTGAATAGTAAGTATAATACTATAGTGATAGTAATTATTTTAAATTTACAATTGAATATAACATTTAGTCTTAATTTTTCTGTTGATGCTTCAATATTTATAAATTCATTTTGTTCATTTATAATTATTTGCAGAATCAGTCTTGTTAATGCCAATATCACGGATATTGTGATTAATTTATATGATATATTGAATTTTTCATTGGAGGCTACTCTTGCTATATAAATGAATAGTACAAGTATACCTCTTAATATTGTGATTACAATAATATAAGAAAATCAGAATGATTTTAATATTAATCCTGTTATTATAGCGATAATTATTGTTTGTGCAATAATTGTAATTCCCATGCCAAGAGGATGTTTTAATACCAAGAAAATTAGTGATAAAGTTATTGATAGTAAAGGTAATATAATGATATCAGTAAATAGTTTAATTAAAATCTTAATTTTGGGGATTAAAGTTGAGTGTTACTCTTTACTGAAGTTTTAAAGGATTCCCTATCTATGATTTACAAGATCATTATTTTATGTTAAACTATTAAAACTTATTAATTTAATTAATTTTTGTATTATTTTTATGTTTATCAGAGGTTTAATTGTATTTTCTTCTGGTCATAAACATTTATTGGTGGCTTTATTTAGACTTGAATATTTAGTAGTGACTTTGTTTTTAATATTATTTTTGTTTTTGTTGAATTATGGCTTTGAATTTTATTTTATCTTAGTTTATTTAACTTTTTCTGTTTGTGAGGGTGCTTTAGGTTTAGGTGTATTAGTAAATATAATTCGTAGACACGGTAATGATTATTTGTCTAGAATGTCAGTTTTGTCATGATAAAGTTGTTATTCTTTGTTTTATTTTTGGCCCCTTTATTATATAATTGATGATTATTAGTTAGTTTATTACTTTTTCTTTCTTTTTATATGTTACTTTTACCTGTTTCTAATTATACTATAAATTTAGGTTACGGGTTAGGTATAGATTTAATTTCTTACTGTTTAGTATTTTTGACTATTTATATTTCGTTTTTAATAATTATAGCTAGATCACGGATTAAGTTTACTAATAATTATACCGGGGAATTTGTTATAGTTATTTTATTGCTATTATTTATTTTAATATTGACTTTTTCAACTACTAATTTATTTATATTTTATTTGTATTTTGAATCTAGAATAATCCCCACCCTTTTTTTGATTTTTGGGTGGGGTTATCAGCCAGAGCGCTTTATGTCTGGTCTTTATTTATTATTTTATACATTATTTGCTTCTTTCCCACTTTTATTAAGTATTTTTTATATTTATAATTGTAGTTTTACTTTATGCTATTTTTTGATTTTTTTAAATATTAATAATTTTTTATATTTTTCTTTGGTTATAGCTTTTTTAGTTAAAATACCTATAACTTTTGTTCATTTTTGATTGCCAAGGGCTCATGTAGAGGCTCCAGTTTCTGGTAGAATAATTTTGGCAGGAGTTTTGTTAAAGTTAGGGGGTTATGGATTGTATCGGGTATTATTTTTCATTAATTATTATTATTTAAATTTTATTTTTATTATTCTTAGTTTATTTGGGACTTTTATTGTTGGTTTATTATGTTTAGGCCAAGTGGATATTAAATCTTTAATTGCTTATTCTTCTGTAGCTCATATAGGTTTGGTTATTTGTGGAATTATGACTTGTTTTTATTATGGATTTTTGGGTTCTTTAATTTTAATGATTGGCCATGGTTTATGCTCTTCTGGTCTATTTGCTTTGGCAAATATAATTTATGAGCGGAGTCACAGTCGTAGTTTATTTATTAATAGGGGGTTCATTACTTTTATACCTACTATATCTATATTTTGATTCCTTTTTTCTATCAATAATATGTCTAGCCCCCCTTCCCTTAATTTATTTGGGGAAATTATGTTAATTAATAGAATTTTAGGTTGAAGATCTTTATCTATTTTATTTATTGGGTTTTCTTCTTTTTTTAGTTGTTGTTATAGAATTTATTTATATTCTATAACACAACATGGTATTTTATACAGAGGCTTTAAATTTGAGTCTAGTGGGCTTATTCGTGAATATTTTATTTTGTTTATGCATTGGCTGCCTTTGAATTTTTTATTTTTGAGGGTTGACATTTTTACTTTTTGAGTTTAGATTATCTAAATAGTTTAGTTATAGAATAATAATTTGTGGTGTTATAGGTGTGTATGTTACTTTAGATTTATGTTTGAGGTTAGTTTTTATAAATATTGATCTTTAATTATTTTTCTTTTTGGTTTATGTTTTTTTATTATATCTTTATTTTTTTTATCTGAGGATTATTTAATTTTTATGGATTGGGAGATTTTGAGAGTTAATTCTTCTTTAATTGGTATAACATTATTATTTGATTGAATAAGTTTATTATTTATGGGTAGTGTTATATTAATTTCTTCTATAGTTATTTATTATAGTGACGATTATATAATGACGGATTTTAATAGGACTCGATTTTTGATTCTTGTTTTGTTATTCATTGTTAGTATAATATTTATGATTGTTAGTCCTAATTTAATTAGAATTTTAGTAGGTTGAGATGGTTTAGGTTTAGTTTCTTATTGTTTGGTTATTTATTTTCAGAATTATAAGTCTTATAATGCGGGTATACTAACTGTTTTAACTAATCGTGTTGGGGATGTTGCTATTTTAATTGGTATTGCGTGATTGTTTAATAATGGGAGTTGACATTATTTGTATTATAATTTTTATTTTGATAAGTGAAGTTATATTTTATGCTTATTACTGGTTTCTGCTGCTTTCACTAAAAGAGCCCAAATTCCTTTTTCTTCTTGGTTACCAGCTGCTATAGCTGCTCCTACACCTGTTTCTGCTTTGGTTCATTCTTCTACTTTGGTTACTGCCGGTGTTTATCTTTTAATTCGGTTTAGAGATTTATTATCCCAATTTGATTTATCTTTTTTTTTGTTATTGTCTATGTTAACTATATTTATATCTGGGCTGGGTGCTAACTTTGAATATGATTTGAAGAAGATTATTGCTTTATCTACTTTGAGACAGTTGGGTCTAATGATAAGAATTTTGTTTATGGGTTATCCTATTATTGCCTTTTTTCATTTACTTGCACATGCTTTCTTTAAGGCTTTATTGTTTTTGTGTGCAGGTTTAGTTATTCATTGTATAAATGATTCTCAGGATATTCGTCATATGGGCATATTAGTTAATCAGCTGCCTTATACCAGAACTTGCTTTGGCATCGCTAATATATCTTTATGTGGTTTACCTTTTTTATCTGGGTTTTATAGAAAAGATCTTGTTTTGGAGACTATGACTTTTACTTATTTTAATTTATTTATTTTTTTATTATTTTTTATTTCGGTTGGTTTAACTGTTTCATACAGAATACGGTTAATTTATTATTGTATAAGTAGTTATACTGGTCTTTTTTCTTTGGTTAGTTATAGTGAGAGTTTTACTATAATATATTCTATAATCTTTCTTGGTTTTATGGGGATTTTTGGGGGGAGATTATTATCTTGATTAATCTTTCCTTTTCCTGATTTATTGTTGATGCCTTTGGAGTGTAAGTTATTTCCTTTATTATTTGTTATTTTAGGGGGTTGGTTGGGTTATGAGCTATCTTTTATATTTATATCCGAAAGTATTTTTGGATTAAATATAAATCTGGTTACTACTTTTTTTGGTTCAATATGATTTATACCTAGTTTTAGCACTTATATACTTTATTCAAGGGGTTTATTTCTTACTAATAACTATATTGATTTTATGGATATAGGGTGAGGTGAATATGTGGCTTCTAAAATAATAGGTTATTATTTTGTATATTTAAGTAAGATAAATATTTATTATCAAAATAATAATTTAAAGCTTTATTTTTCTGTTTTTATTTTATTCTTTATTGTTTTTGTTATTATTTAAATTTACTTAGGTAGCTTAAATTTAAAGCTTAATATTGAAGCTATTAGGATAAGATATCTTTCTAAGTATATTTATAGAAATAATTTTCATCTCTTCATTGAAAATGAAGTGTTTTAAGTTAAACTAAATAAACAAGAGATAAACGGATTTTAACCGCTTTGAAAGATAGTTAGCAGCTTCTTTCAGATACCTTCATTCTCTTTTAACCGGATTGTTAAATCAGTTATTTCATTAACAATGAAAGGCCTCTATTTTGGCTTCGATTAATAAGTAAGGGGTATAACCCTTAAATTAGGTCGAAACTAATTGTAATTTTACTTCATTACTTTGAGGAAGACTGGGATCAGTTCCTTTTAATTGCAAGTTAAATGTTATTATTAACTACATCCCCTAAAAAGCTCATTCTAATATTCCATTTTTTCATTCGTAATATAACCCTATAATTAGAATAGTAATAAAAATTATTATAGTTGTTGCTCATGATATAATATTTCTAATTTTTAATGTAATAATTATTGGTAATATAATTGCGATTTCAATATCAAAGATTAGGAATAAAATAGCAATTAAAAAGAATTGTAAAGAGAAGGGGGACCGTGCTGTTGATTTAGGATCAAACCCACATTCAAATGGTGATATTTTTTCTCGATCTAGGATTGAATTTTTAGAGATGATTGAACATATTATTATTAATAATATGGAGATTATTACTGCTACAATTAATGATATTATAATTTTTATTATTACTTTTTCTTTATCAAGATCTTTTGATTGGAAGTCAAAAATATTTATTTATACTAAAAAAGTATCTACCTCATCAGTAAATAGAGATATAAAGAAATAGTCATACAACATCCACAAAATGTCAATATCATGCAGCTGCTTCAAATCCTAGGTGATGTGTTTTGGAGAAGTGGAATATTATGTGTCGTATTAAACATACTGCTAAGAAGATAGTTCCAATGATGACATGAAGTCCATGAAATCCTGTTGCTATAAAGAATCTTGACCCGTAAACTGAGTCTCTAATGCAGAATCTTGCTTCTTTATATTCATATGCTTGAAGTATAGTAAATAGGATTCCTAATGCTACTGTAGTAAAAAGAGCTTTTGATGTCTGTGAGTGTAAGCCATTTATTAGTCTGTGATGTGCCCATGTAACAGATATGCCAGAACATAGTAAAATTATTGTATTTAATAAAGGGATTTCTATTGGGTTAAATGTTTTAATTCCTTTAGGGGGTCAAGTTATTCCTAGTTCAATAGTCGGGGCTAAGCTTCTATGGAAAAATCCTCAGAAGAATGAAATGAAGAATATTACTTCGGAAATGATAAATAGAATTATGCCTAATTTTAGGCCTTTTGTAACTTTGATTGTATGTTTCCCCTGAAAGGTTCTTTCTCGTACAATATCTCGTCATCATTGATATATAGTTAGTGTTAAAATGAATATTCCCAAATATAATAAGTATATTTCATTCTTGTGGAATCATAATACTATGCCTGTAGTTACTGTTATGGCTCCAATTGAAGCTGTTAAGGGTCATGGTCTATAATCTACTAAGTGATAAGGATGATTACTATGAGGCTTCATTTATATAATTTCTCTAGAGTATAGTGTTCTTAAAACTGAAAATACATAGGCTTGGATTAGTGACACAGCTGATTCAAACAATATTAATATAATTTGTACAGATATAATTAAGGGAATTATTAATCTTCTTGAGTTAACGGAATTATTCCCTAGTAAGCTTATTAGTAAGTGCCCTGCAATTATATTAGCAGTTAATCGTACTGCTAGTGATCCTGGCCGGATTAGGTTACTAATTGTTTCAATTATAACCATAAAAGGTATTAATATTGCCGGGGTGCCGGTAGGGATTATATGGGCAAATATATGATTTGTGTGATTAATTCATCCATACAATATTAAAGATAGTCATAAAGGTAATGCTATTGTAAGGGTGAATACTAGATGTCTTGAACTAGTAAAAATATATGGTAATAGTCCTATAATATTATTTGTTAGGATAAATATAAATATTGAAATTATAATTAATGTTATTCCTTTACTGTTTGGCCCTATTAACATTTTAAATTCATTATTTAGTTTTCTAATAATTAAATTAAATAATGTACTAATTCGGTTAGGTAATATCCAGTAGTTTAAGGGGATTAATATAATGCATAGTATTGAACTAATTCAGTTTATAGAAATGTAAGTGGATGTTGCGGGGTCAAATGTTGAAAATAAGTTAGTTATCATTTTCACTTAAATTGATTAATTTTATGGTTTTTGGGTTTTAGGCTATATCCAGGTTTCAATGACTTGTTATAGTAAATTACTATATTTGTTAATATAAATATAGTAATAAATATAATAAATAATAGTTCTCATCATAAAGGGGCTATTTGAGGAATTAAAGGATAATAAATTAATATCTTTAGCTTGACAAGCTAATGTTTTGTTTAAACTAATCCTTTTCATTAAGAGTATTTGTTAGTTATACTATTATTTGGTTTAAGAGACCAATGCTTAACTTTTTCAGCCACTTAATGAGTTAGAATTTAATCATTTGATGAATACATTGGTTGGGACACTTTCGATTACAATAGGTATAAATCTGTGATTAGCTCCACAGATTTCTGAACATTGGCCATATATAAGTCCTGGTCGGTTAATTTTGAATCTCCCTTGGTTCAATCGTCCAGGGATTGCATCAATTTTAATCCCTAAAGCTGGGACTGCTCATGAGTGTAATACGTCTGCTGCAGTTACTAAGACTCGGATTTGTACATTTATGGGTAAAACAACTCGATTATCTACTTCTAATAACCGGAATTCACCATTTAGTAATTCATTTGATGGTTTTATATATGAATCAAATTCTACATTATTAAAATCTGAATATTCATAACTTCAGTATCATTGATGACCAATTGTTTTTAATGTTAATATAGGGTTGTTAACTTCATCAATTAAATATAATAGGTGAAGTGATGGAAGGGCAATAAAAATTAATGTTACTGCTGGTAATGCTGTTCAAATAAATTCAATAGTTTGACCTTCTAATAGATTACGATTAATTAGTTTATTTGTAGTTAATCTAATTATAATATATGAAACTAGGATTGTGATAATTAGTAGAATCATTAGTGCATGATCATGAAAAAAAATTAATTGTTCTATTAAAGGTGAATTAGCGTCTTGTAAGCTTATTTTTCCTCAGGTTGCAATTTCTAATAAAAGATATAATCTTTATGTATGAAGCTTAAGTTCATTGCACTTGGTCTGCCATATTAGAATGCAGTTAGTATAGGTAATTCAGCATATGAGTGTTCGGCTGGAGGGGTATTTTGAAGCCATTCAATTCTTGATGATATATTGTGTCTAAAAATAATAGCTCGTTTGGAAATTAATCTTTCTCAAATAATTATGATAAATATAATAATTCTAATTATTGATATTGTTGATCCAATGGATGAAATAACATTTCATGTTATATAACAGTCTGGATAATCTGAATATCGTCGAGGTATACCTCTTAACCCTAAAAAGTGCTGGGGAAAAAAGGTTAAATTAACACCAATAAATATTGTAAAAAATTGAATTTTTAATCATTTGCTTTTTATAGTTAGTCCAGTAAATAAAGGATATCACTGAATAAATCTTGCTATAATAGCAAATACAGCCCCTATAGATAAGACATAATGAAAATGTGCTACTACATAATAAGTATCATGTAGTACAATATCAATTGATGAATTGGCTAAGATTACTCCAGTTAAACCCCCAATTGTGAATAGAAATACGAACCCTAATGCTCATAGTGTTGAAGGAGTGTAAATTAGATTAACACCATGGAGAGTAGCCAATCATCTAAAAATTTTAATTCCTGTGGGTACAGCAATAATTATTGTTGCTGAAGTGAAGTATGCACGTGTATCAACATCTATTCCTACTGTGAATATATGGTGAGCTCACACAATAAATCCTAGTAATCCAATTGCTATTATTGCGTAAATTATTCCTAACGCACCAAATGCTTCAATTTTCCCTCTTTCTTGTCTAATAATATGGGAAATTAACCCAAATCCAGGTAAAATTAAAATATACACTTCCGGGTGACCAAAAAATCAGAATAAATGTTGGTAAAGAATAGGGTCTCCCCCTCCTGTAGGGTCGAAAAATGAAGTATTAAAATTTCGGTCAGTTAATAGTATAGTGATTGCTCCTGCTAGGACGGGCAGGGATAAAAGAAGAAGAAGAGCTGTAATTCCAACTGATCAAACAAACAAGGGTGTTCGTTCTAAAATTATTCCTGTTGGGCGTATATTAATAATTGTTGAAATAAAATTTACTGCTCCTATAATTGAAGAAGCTCCTGCTAAATGGAGTGAAAAAATTGCTAAGTCTACAGAGGCTCCTCTATGGGATAAGTTTCTTGACAGAGGAGGGTATACTGTTCAACCAGTTCCTGCTCCTATTTCAACTATTCTACTTGCTAGCAGTAAGATCAGTGAGGGGGGTAAAAGTCAGAAACTTATATTATTTATTCGGGGGAATGCTATATCAGGAGCCCCAATTATTAATGGTACTAATCAGTTGCCAAAACCTCCAATTATAATTGGTATAACTATAAAAAAAATTATAATAAAAGCATGAGCGGTAACAATCACATTGTAAATTTGGTCATCTCCAATAAATGCTCCTGGTTGCCCTAATTCTACCCGAATAATTCATCTTATAGATGATCCTACCATTCCTGCTCATATGCCAAAGATGAAATAAAGAGTCCCAATATCTTTATGGTTAGTAGAAAATAATCATTTGTTCAATGATAAGATGGCTGAAGTTTAGGCTATAAATTGTAAATTTATATATGGTAATTACCTCTTATCAGGCTTTGTAGTCAAATCGATGATATTAAATTGCAAATTTAAAGGTGTATAATACTAAAGCTTATACATTATATATTTCCAGCTTTGAAGGCTAATAGTTTAATTTAACTTAAAGCTTTAGATAAAGCCAGTAATTATAAAGATAGGTAATGTTAAATTAATTAATAATGATATAATTATTATAAATTTACTAGGTTCTTTATAAATTATTCATTTATTTATTGTTGAGTAATTTAAGATATAGGCTGTTATTAATCGAATATAATAGAATAAGGTAATTAATGAAAATATTATTATAGTAATTAATATTATATAAAGTTCTGAATTAATTATTCTTTGTAGAACTATTCATTTGGGTAGGAACCCTAGGAAAGGGGGGAGTCCTCCAATTCTTAAAAATATAATTGTGTAATTAAATTTTTCTAAGAGGGAAGGGGAAGAAGAATTTAGTTGGCTTATAAAAAAAACATTCTTTTTTATAAAAAAAATCGAAATTATGCTTATAAGGATTGAGTAAATAATTAAATACTTGTATCAGTTGATATTTATTGATATAAATATTATTATCCATCCTAGATGATTAATAGAGGAATAAGCTATAATTTTTCGTAAGGAAGTTTGGTTAAGACCTCCAACTCTTCCTACGAATGCTGAGGCTACGACTGATGTATATATGAATCAATTATTGGGGTTAATATTTCTTAAAACAATTAGGGGTCCAATTTTTTGTCATGTTATTAATATTAGGCATTCTAATCAACCTAAATTTGCTATTATCTCAGGTAATCATATATGGAATGGTGCAGCTCCAACTTTAATTATAATTCTAATTATAATTAAAATTATAATAAATTCATTGATTACACTAATGTCAGTGAATAATAAGGGGTTAATTAATACAGAAAATATCAAAATGACTCTTCCTATTCTTTGGGTTAAAAAATAGGTTATAATAGCTTGGGATACTTTTTTGTTTTTTCTTTTTGAGATTAAAGGAATAAATGATATTAAGTTTATTTCTATACCTATTCATATCCCAAATCAGTTACTGGAGCTGATGATTAATATTGTTCTAATGAATAAAATTATTAGGAATAAAATTTTACTTTTATTTTTAACCATATAAAAAGAAGAAGATTTTACTTCTATAAACAGGGTATGAACCTGGTAGCTTAAGTTAGCTTATCTTTTTTTTATATATTAGTGTAGGAGGCACAAAGAATTTTGATTTCTTTAGGTTTAGTTTAATTCTAAAATATATAATAAAGACAAAGAATTGTATAATCTATCCTATCAAGATAGCCCTTTAATCAGGCACTTTATT